ATAGTAATAATAGTAATAGGCCATGAACTAGATCAGAATCATTCTCAACGAATCCATAAGAAGTGATCCAATTTTTTTCATCGTGTCTGGATGAAGACCAAAGATCTTGAGCGACCGATCCGGCAGAACAACTCAAAAGATAAAGAAGTATCGTTAATTTCTTCATGCTCGTTCCAAGTTCGAAGTACCATTTGTACAAATAGGAATCCCCTCCCTTACATGATTTCTTCTTCATATAGATAGATATAGGATCTATGGGGCAATTACTTAGAAGTACATTTTGTGTAACAGCCCTTCCTATCTGATAGAAAAGGATCCCATGATCCTGAACCGATCTTATCTGGGATCGAAAATCCCAAGTTTTTCTATGAAGAGCTGATCTAATTGTATTAGTTTCTATAATGAATTTCTTCTGTGTAATACTAATCGATAGGGCCTCATTAATAAGTGCTACAAGATCTCGCGCATTGGAACCCATGGTTATGGACCCGAATCCGTTAGTATGGAACATCTTCTTTTCCAAGTGAAATCCCCTAGTATATGAAAGAATGAAAAAGTGCTTTCGTTGTTGTGGAAGAAGAAGCCTTCGTATCTTAATGCATGTATTTAATTTATTCGGAGCTATTAGAGCGGGATCCACTTTTTGGGGAATATGAGTCGAAGCAATAACAAGAATCTTTCCAGTGGAACATCTTTCACAATCCCTGGAGAGATAGTTCTCTAATAGACCGAGGGATAAGTAATTCGACTCATTCACATGCAGATCATGAATGTTTGGAATCCATATTATGCAAGGAGACATTGCTTTTGCTAATTCGAATTGAAGGGTGATATCAAATCGGTCTATTTTCGGCGTCATATACATAGTTAGCACATTCGTCATAGTTAGCAGCTCCGTATCAATATCAAGGTCATCATCAATATCGTCACTATCATCAATATCGATATCGTCACTATCATCAATATCGATATCATCAATAAGATAACCCTTAGGCTTGTCATCCAGGAACTTGTTCGGAAATACCGTAATGAAAGGAACATAGGAGTTTGTCGCTAGGTATTTGACCAAACAGGATCGTCCAGTTCCTATAGAACCTATCACTAAAATACCTCTAGAAGGGGATAGGGCTAAGCGGAGCGAAAAGGGTTTTCCATGAGGAGATGGGGAATGAAAACTATTAGCCCCACACGAGGTTTGTGAATAAGTGATTGTCTGATAATGAGCAAGGAATATCCGTCTTTCTGCTAAACAGGATCTATTGAACTCATAATTCATTAGATCCTTTTGATGAATGTCAACTAAGTATCGTAAGGAAATTGATCCCGGTTGTTCAATCATTTGATAACCAGAGTCATTCTTTGATAAATGATCACTATGAGTCAGACTCAATAGAATTTGATCAATCCTTTTTTCTGTCGTTAAGGTGGAGAACTGAACCAAGAATTCTCTTTCTTCATCATCAATCGAATCACTGTTCGCGACCCAGAATTCTATTTTCTCATCAATCCAATCACCGTTCACGTTTTTTCTTTTTCTTATCAATGAATAGATCTCTTTACTTGTACGACTTAGATGTCTCGTATTTCTCGAAAAAATGATTCGATTGATGGGATTTGGTATGATACTTACAAGATCGATGAGATTGATCTTCCAATATTTCTTCTTAGAACGTATTGATTTGACCCCATAAGCGGGACCACCACCCAATAGCATGTTGCCACCAGAAGCAGAACCCCGTATTTCTTCCAGAGAATCTCCTAATTGTTCCAGAACAACTAGAAAGAGATTCTTTAACCAGAAAGAATTCAGTTCAGATGTAGGATACCTATCCAGAAGTTTTCGAAATTCCATCATACATGATGGAATCATCAAAGATTTGATCTTTTCTAACTCTGTCTGTAACTCACTAGAGGCTCGGGAAACAAAGAGAAGATGTATACGAACGAGATATCCAGCAACAAGAAGAAGGAAAAAGATGGAATAGAGGAACTCCCGAGCATTTGTTGATCTCAGATGTGCCCATATCAATGGAACGGGTGACTCATTATTTCGATGAATCATTTCTTCGGACAGAAGAAGATTCTGTAAACATTGACTCGAAATCTCACTTATCAGAGTCCATTGTGGAAGAATCTTCTGAGGAATTGGCCGTGATATATCTGATCCATGCATCATATCATGAAAAATGGATACAAATTTTTGACTACTACTCAGTATCGGCAATGGGTCTGAAAGAGTATCTAAAAGGGTGAAATTGAGATATTTGCACCCTGTCGAAGTAAGGAACCATGGCATATATGTTTGGAACAGATTCCATTTTGAGAGATTTGAAAAAGCACTATCTCGTTGAAAGGTTCTATACATCTGCCCTTTCTCAACGCATTTCTTTAGACAAAGACTCCGTTTTTTCCTCTTTCCGGATGGTAAAGACTTCTCAGAACATGGAGTGTGAATCAAACCCATGTTTGAATTGAAACTGAGATACTGATGCAAGTTATT